ACTTAGTATAATATAACAATTATATATGAATTATAAGATATCTTTATAACAATATAAGGATAAGGTTCAAATATAAAACAATAAATATAACAATAAATAACAGGTACAAATATTAAATCGAGGTACCCATTCTATGATAACTCTCAACAGTCTCCCCTCAATTTTTGTGCCTTTAGTGGGCTTAGTATTTCCGGCAATTGCAATGGCTTCTTTATCTCTTTATGTTCAAAAAAACAAGATTTTTTAGATAGAACAAGGACAAATCTTATATATATATTTTTTTTTTTCAAGACTTACTTGGATCATAACACGGATATCTATTTAGTAAAATATGGTATAATATGCGGCTTCCTTCGGGCATAAGCTCTTATGTATGTGTAAACATGATAAATGAATTATAACTATTTTCAAATAGATCGGGATCGGGGAGAATTTCTGAAATGTAAAGTCAATATATATGTATTAGGAAATCATATGAAAGGGATGTTATTATTTTAGTTTGGATCTAAGAAATTCGATGAATTATCCCTAAAGGTTCACATCATAATAGTGCTGGTTGATGAGAGTTACTTCGGAAACAAAAAAAAGTAAAAAAAAAATTATTTTTGTTATTCTCCCAATTCCAATAAAATGCAACTAGGTCTAGTTAGAGTATGAGTTGGCGATCAGAACGTATATGGGTAGAACTTATAGCGGGGTCTCGAAAAACAAGTAATTTCTGTTGGGCCTTTATTCTTTTTTTAGGTTCATTAGGGTTTTTATTGGTTGGAACGTCCAGTTATTTTGGTAGGAATTTTATATCTTTATTTCCTTCTCAGCAAATAATTTTTTTTCCACAAGGTATCGTGATGTCTTTCTATGGGATCGCAGGTCTTTTTATTAGCTCCTATTTGTGGTGCACAATTTCGTGGAATGTAGGTAGTGGTTATGATCGATTCGATATAAAAGAGGGCATAGTGTGTATTTTTCGTTGGGGATTTCCTGGAAAAAATCGTCGCATATTCCTCCGATTCCTTATGAAAGACATTCAGTCCATCAGAATAGAAATTAAAGAGGGTATTTATGCTCGTCGTGTCCTTTATATGGAAATAAAAGGACAAGGAGCCATTCCCTTGACTCGTACTGATGAGAATTTTACTCCACGAGAGATTGAGCAAAAAGCTGCTGAATTGGCCTATTTCTTGCGTGTACCAATTGAAGTATTTTGAAAAAAGGAACTGAAGAATGAATACTTTGCAAGAGATAAAAAACTCAAGAATCATCTTTTTTTCTATAGCATAACTTAACTGAAGTTTCTTCAGAACGCTTACTCGAGCCAAAGCAAACGTATATGAAACAATTCTAAAACTAAATTGTTTATGTCCACAATTTTTTTTATGCGTATGTAAATCCACTTAACTCAATTCAGTAACAAATCTAAATGATAGATTCATCATATATCAAAACAAAACATTTCATCATAAAGTAAAGAATTTTTTTTCTAAATATTTGATATTTTGATAGAACGGGAGTTCTTTCGTCTCGAAATCCGACTACTATTAATTTGAAGAGGGCTCTTTCTTATTCTATATTCTTTCTAAATTCAAGGACTAACCGCTGTACTGAATCACAAAAAAATCCGGAAATACATCGATGACTTGTAATAGAACTTATGCTTGATAGAAATATTAGTATCATATAGAGTCGACGAATGAGGTGCGTTCATTAAAAATTTTTAAATTCACAGACGAAAAAATGGCAAAAAAGAAAGTATTAATTTCCCTTCTATATCTTGCATCTATAGTATTTTTGCCTTGGTGGATCTCTCTCTCATTTAATAAAAGTCTGGAATCTTGGTTTACTAATTGGTGGAATACTAGGCAATCCGAAATTTTTTTGAATGATATTCAAGAAAAGAGTATTCTAAAAGAATTCATAGACTTAGAGGAACTCTTACGTTTGGACGAAATGATAAAGGAATACCCGGAAACACATTTACAAAAGCCTCGCATCGAAATCTACAAAGAAACGATCCAATTGATCAAGATGCACAACGCGGATCGCATCCATACAATTTTACACTTCTCGACAAATATAATCTGTTTCGGTATTCTAAGTGGTTATTCTATTCTAGGTAATGAAGAACTTGTTATTCTTAACTCTTGGTTTCAAGAATTCCTATACAACTTAAGCGACACAATAAAAGCTTTTTCTATTCTTTTATTAACTGATTTATGTATAGGATTCCATTCGCCCCACGGTTGGGAATTAATGATTGGCTCTGTCTACAAAGATTTTGGATTTGCTCATAATGATCAAATTATATCCGGTCTTGTTTCTACTTTTCCAGTCATTTTAGATACAATTTTTAAATATTGGATCTTTCGTTATTTAAATCGTGTATCTCCTTCACTTGTAGTGATTTATCATTCAATGAATGACTGAAAAGTGATCGAATGATCCAATTATAATATTTGTTACTTTGTACATACGCAAAACATTCCCAATTGTACTTACTACC